AATTAAATAAATTTTAAAAAAATTTATTTGTTTGAAATATTTTGATAACAAATTATTTATTAATTATAAATTTTTACAAAATCATTATATTTTTATACTTATATTTAAATAATTATATTTTAGTGTTTATGCACCAAAGATTTTGAATCTTTTAGATTTAATTAATTATTAAAAAATATATAATTTTTAYWTYAYWWAKWAAGATTACTTCTTTTTTTTTTATTAATAACTCTAAGTTAATATTTTTTACTTTGATAATATTTAGTATTATAATTACTATTTCTTCTAATTCATGAATTAGTTGCTGAATAGGACTGGAACTCAATACATTTTCCTTTTTACCATTTATTTTTAAAAAAAAAAATTTTCTAAGATCCGAAACCTCAATTAAATATTTTCTTATCCAATCTATTTCTTCAGTTAATTTACTATTCATTATTTCATTAATTAATTGAAAAATGATAAATAAAAATTTCTTTTTGCCATTATTATTTTTAAATGTTATTATTTGTTTATTATTTAAGTTAGGAAGAGCCCCTTTTCACTTTTGAATAATTAATTTAATTGAAAGTTTCGACTGACTCAGAATATTTATTTTTTTTTCTATTCAAAAAATTCCTCCAATTATTCTAATTTCCTTTTATTTAAATATTAAATTTTTATATTTAATCATTATTTTAAATTGCTTGTTTGGATCTTTAGGGGGATTAAATCAACTAAGAATTCGGAAAATTCTTTCATATTCTTCAATTTTCAATTTTAGATGAATATTTAGAGCAATTATCATCAGAGAAATAATATTCCTTTTTTTTATATTTATTTATTCTCTAATTTCAATAAATTTATTTATATTTTTTAATTTTATTAATTTAACATTCTTAAGCCAATTACATAATATTAAAAACAATAAATTATTTATTATTCTTATTTTAATTAATATATTATCTTTAGGAGGACTCCCCCCCTTTTTAGGATTTATTCCAGAATGACTAATTTCAATTTATTTTATTCAAATAAAAAGATATATTATCCTTTTTATTGTTATTATATCTTTAATTAATTTATATTATTATATACAACTATTTTTTCCTTTAATCTTTTTAAATAAATTACAATCTAAATGAAATACAAATATTAATTTTAATTTATTTTTTTTATCTTACATCTCTACTACAGGATTATTATTTTTAAACATTTTTTTTTTTATTTAATAAGATTTTAAGTTAAATAAACTTTTAATTTTCAAAATTAAATATAAAGATTTTCTTTAAGTCTTAATAATTAACCTTATAACTTAAAATTTGCAATTTTAAATCTTTCTTAGACTATAAAACTTTTAGTAAAAAAATATTTCTATTTATAAATAAATTTACAATTTATCACTTTAATCAGCCATTTTACTAATAAAATTAACTAATGAAAAAATGATTATTTTCCACTAATCACAAAGATATTGGAACTCTTTATTTTATTTTCGGAATTTGATCCGGATTAGTTGGATCTTCTTTAAGATTCCTTATTCGAATTGAACTTAGAACTCCAGGGTCTTTAATTGGAAATGACCAAATTTATAACGTAATTGTCACTTCTCATGCATTTATTATAATTTTCTTTATAGTTATACCCATTATAATCGGAGGATTTGGAAACTGACTAGTTCCTTTAATATTAGGATCCCCAGATATAGCCTTCCCTCGAATAAATAATTTAAGATTTTGATTTTTACCTCCTTCATTACTTCTTTTAATTTTAAGAAGAATAATAAATTCAGGAGCTGGCACAGGTTGAACTGTTTATCCTCCACTATCATCTAATCTATCCCACCTAGGAAGATCAGTAGATTTAACTATTTTCTCTCTTCATTTAGCTGGTATCTCATCAATTTTAGGGGCAATTAATTTCATTACTACATCTTTTAATATAAAAATTAATAAATTAAATTATGAAATTCTTCCTCTTTTTGTCTGATCAGTAGCTATTACTGCCATTTTACTTCTATTATCCCTACCTGTTTTAGCTGGCGCGATTACTATACTACTAACAGATCGTAATTTAAATACATCTTTTTTTGACCCAGCAGGAGGAGGAGACCCCATTTTATATCAACATTTATTTTGATTTTTCGGTCATCCAGAAGTATATATTTTAATTCTCCCCGGATTTGGAATTATTTCTCATATTACTGTCCAAGAAAGAAGAAAAAAGGAATCCTTTGGGAGTCTTAGAATAATTTATGCAATAATCTCTATTGGATTATTAGGATTTGTCGTATGAGGCCATCATATATTTACAGTAGGTATAGATGTTGACACTCGAGCTTATTACACTTCTATTACTATAATTATTGCTATTCCTACTGGAATTAAAATTTTTAGTTGATTAGCCAATCTTAATGGCTCATTATTAAAAATAAATCCAGCATTAATTTGAACCTTAGGATTTATTTTCCTTTTCACAATTGGAGGATTAACTGGAATTATTTTATCAAATTCTTCTATTGATATTGTTCTTCATGATACTTACTACGTAGTTGCTCACTTCCATTATGTTTTATCTATAGGAGCTGTATTTGCTATTATAGCTGGATTCATTCAATGATATCCATTATTTACAGGATTAACTTTAAATAATATATACTTAAAAATTCAATTTATTACTATGTTTTTAGGAGTCAATATAACATTTTTCCCACAACATTTCTTAGGATTAAGAGGAATACCTCGTCGGTACTCTGATTACCCCGATTCTTACCTCTCTTGAAATGTTGTGTCATCTCTTGGGTCAATTATCTCATTAATTAGAATTATAATTTTAATTTTCTTAATTTGAGAAAGAATAGTTAATAAAAAATTTATTATTTTTTCTATAAATCTTTCCTCATCTATTGAATGAATCCAAAAAACCCCTCCTCTGGAACATTCATTTAACGAACTTCCTTCCCTAAGAATTAAATAATCACTTTTCTAATATGACAGAATTAATGTAATGAATTTAAGCTTCATCAATAAAGAATCATCTTTTTTTAGAATTGGCATCTTGATCAAATTTAAATCTTCAAAATAGAAGATCTCCTCTTATAGAAAATTTATTATATTTCCACGATTCAACAATAGTAATTATTATTTTAATTTCTATTTTTATTCTATATATAATTTCATCTAATCTCACTAATAAATTTTATAATTTTAATCTTCTTGAACACCAAAATATTGAATTCATTTGAACTATAATTCCTAGAATTTTTTTATTAATAATCGCATTTCCTTCCTTACATCTTTTATACCTTATAGATGAAGTTAATAAGCCCAATCTATCTTTAAAAATTATTGGTCATCAATGATATTGATCTTATGAATATTCTGATTTTAAAAATATTAAATTTGATTCATATATAACTCCATTATCCTCCGAAAATTCTTTCCGTTTACTAGATGTAGATAATCGAATTATTCTTCCCTTTAATCTTCAAATTCGATCATTAATCTCTTCATCAGACACAATTCACGCTTGAACAATTCCTGCTATTGGTATAAAAACAGATGCAATACCTGGCCGCCTAAATCAAATTTCCTTTTTAATTAATCGACCAGGCCTATTTTATGGGCAATGTTCAGAAATCTGTGGAGCCAACCATAGTTTTATGCCTATTTGTATCGAAAGAATTAATTTAAATTATTTCTTTAAATGAATTAAATCTTTTAATTAATATCATTAGATAACTTAAAGCAAGTATAGGTCTCTTAAACCATATCATAATAATTAGCGTCTATTTCTAATGAAACCTAAAGATTTAGTTAAATTTATAATATAAATTTGTCAAATTTAAGTCATTCCTTTAAAAATAATCTTTAATCCCTCAAATAATACCTTTAAATTGATTAATATTAATATTATTTTTTTCTTTAATTTATTATATTATTTTTACAAATATTTATTTCAATCACTCATTCTCTCAATCATCAACTAATTTATCTTCAATCTCTCCTTTAAAGCTTAACTGAATATGATAAATAATTTATTCTCTATTTTTGACCCTTACTCCTCTATTATAAATATTCAACTTAATTGATTAAGATCTACTTTAATCTTTCTATTTCTTCCATTAAATTATTGATTAAACCCATCACGATTTAATATAATATTCATTATATTATTCAATTTCCTAAATAATGAAATCAATAACCTAATAAAATCTAATAATTTCAAAGGAAATAAAATCTTATTTGTATCACTATTTATAATAATTTTATTTAATAATTTTTTAGGATTATTCCCCTATATCTTTACCTCAACAAGTCATTTAATTTTTAATTTATCATTTTCACTACCTATTTGATTATCTTTAATATTTTTTGGATGATTAAATAAAACCCAAAATATATTTAGACATTTAATTCCTACAGGAACCCCTCCCCTTTTAATACCTTTTATAGTTCTAATTGAAACTACAAGAAATATAATTCGACCTGGAACATTAGCTATTCGTCTTACAGCAAATATAATTGCTGGCCACTTATTAATTACTTTACTTAGTCAAAACAGATCAATAATTCCTTTCTTTTTTACTTTCTTTCTAGTAATTGCAGAAATCATACTACTAATTTTAGAAATTTCAGTTAGAGTCATTCAAACATATGTATTTACTATTTTAAGATCCCTTTACACTTCAGAAATTCATTAAAATTTAAATGACATCCCATCATAATCATCCTTTTCATTTAGTAAACTTTAGACCTTGACCTCTAACAAGAGCCCTTGGAACAATAATTTTTATATTAAGAATAACTAAATGATTCAAAGAATTTCAATTAAATTGATTTATTCTCATTGGATTAACAATTATTATTCTCTCCATAATTCAATGATGACGTGACGTAATTCGAGAAAGAACTTTCCAAGGAATCCATACTTTAAAAGTTAATTTAAATATACGATGAGGAATAATTTTATTCATTATTTCTGAAGTTTTCTTTTTTATTTCTTTCTTTTGAACTTTCTTTCATAGAAGATTATCCCCTAACATTGAATTAGGATCCCTTTGACCCCCTATAAATATTAATGTTTTTAACCCTTTCCATATTCCCCTTCTAAATACATTAATTCTCCTAACATCCGGTATTTCTATTACTTGATCCCACCATTGCCTTCTCGAAAATAAACTAAATCAAAGAATTCAAAGTCTTATTATCACAATTTTATTAAGATTTTATTTCACTTCAATTCAAGTATATGAATACTTCAAAGCTCCATTTTCAATTGCTGATAGAGTTTTTGGATCAATTTTCTTTRTWGSWACTAKSWTTTTAATTACTACTCTCTTTCGAATAATAAAAAATCAATTTTCCATAAATCATCATTTCGGATTTGAAGCCGCAGCTTGATACTGACATTTTGTTGATGTAGTTTGAATTGTTTTATTTACCTTCATGTATTGATGAAGAAAATAAACTTATATTTATATAATATAACTTAGTATATTTGACTTCCAATCAAATCGTTTATTCCATAATAATATAAATAATTTTTTCTATTATATCAATTAGATTAATTTCATTAATTATCCCTAGAATTATAACTCTTCTATCTATCTTAATTTCAAAAAAAAAAAATTTCAATCGAGAAAAATTTTCTCCGTTTGAATGTGGATTTGACCCTAAGTCCCAACCCCGTATACCTTTCTCAATTCAATTTTTCATAATTACTATTATTTTTCTAATTTTTGATGTAGAAATTTCTATCATTTTTCCTTTAATTTTAACTTATGAAATCAATAGGAAACTTTATTGATATCTAACTACTATTTTTTTTATAATTATCTTAATCTTAGGAATTTTTTATGAATGATTTATAAATTACTTAAATTGAAAATTTTAGGATTATAGTTTAATTAAAACAATTAATTTGCATTTAATAATTATTGAATTTCCAATTAATCTTAAGTTTTTGTGAATTAAATTTTCTTTTTAAATAAATAAGAACTAATATTTAATTAAATTTAATTTCGACTTAAACCTAGAGCTATTCGCTCCTTATTTTTAATTGAAACCAATAGATGAGGTAAATCATTGTTAATGATTTCATAGAAATAAATATTTCCAATTAAAGAAATATATAATCATTTAAACTTCTAATTTAAATTCAAAGTGATCAAATTCATTTTTATTTCTATTTATAATAGTTTAACTAAAAACATTTCATTTTCAATGAAAAAATATTTAATAAAATTTATAAATTATCTAGAAATTATAATCATTACTTTTATATCTTCAATATAACGCTCTAAAATTTAAGCTATCTAAATCAATTAAATTATTAAGAAGAAAAAAAAAAAGAATCCAAATAAATAAATAAAAATCTTTAAATAACTTAAATGTAAATAATAATTTCTAACCCCCACTCTAATCATAAATTTATATAATTTTATTCCCCCTAATTCTTCCAATCATCCTAAATCTAAAACTTTATCAATATTTAATCTTAATTTTAATAATAATTTATTAAACCTAAATAAAGTAATATTAGGAATAAACCACATTAAACTAAAAAAAAATAAAATCTTTAATCTATATTTATTATTTAAAACTAAATTAAATTTAGCTACTAACACCCCTACTATAAAACCAATTCCTATAGTAATTATAACTATAGATTTCAAATAAAATCTCATAAAAATAAAATATAATTTAGGTAAAATCAATCATATTATTAATCTTCCACCTATAATAGACATTATTAATAAAAAAAACATTCTACCTAATATAATTCTATCTTTATCATCTAATCTATAATAAGAACTTAAATTTCATTCCTTTAAGAAATTCAAATAAATTAAACGTACTGAATATCTAACCGTTATTCCAACAGAAAAAAAAAAAAAAAAAAAAATTATTAAATTAAAATTAGAAAATATTACTATTTCTAAAATTAAATCCTTAGAATAAAACCCAGCTAAAAAAGGCATTCCACATAAAGCTAAATTAGCAATATTTAAATTAATAAAAACCATAGGCATAAAATACCCAATTCCCCCTATTATTCGAATATCTTGTCAATTTTTTATATTATGAATAATTATACCAGCACATATAAATAATAAAGACTTAAATATAGCATGAGAACATAAATGAAAAAAAGCTAAATTTTTAAACCCTAAACATAAAATAGCTATCATTAATCCTAATTGGCTAAGAGTAGAAAGAGCAATAATTTTTTTTAAATCAAATTCAAAATTAGCTCTAATTCCAGCTATTAATATCGTTAATCTAGAAATAATTAACAAAAAATTTAAAATTAAACTTAATCTTTCAAATTCAATTATTCGTACGAGTAAATAAACCCCCGCTGTAACTAATGTAGATGAATGAACTAAAGCCGAAATAGGAGTAGGGGCAGCTATTGCAGCAGGCAATCAAGCTGCAAAAGGAATCTGAGCTCTTTTAGTCATAGAAGCTAATACTATCAATACTAAAATAAGTCTTATTATCTCTCCATTTAAAAATCTAATTTTAACATAAGGCAAAAAATTTCATCTTCCAAAATTAATAAAATATCTAATTGACAAAAGAATTAAAACATCCCCCACTCGATTTCTTAAAATAGTTAAAACTCCTGAATTTAAAGATTTTCTATTTTGATAATAAATAACTAAACAAAATGAAACTAATCCTAATCCATCTCACCCCAATAAAATAGAAATTAAATTTAAACTAAAAATCAGTAAAACTATTGATAATACAAATAAAATAATTAATAAAATAAATCGCTCTATATAAACTTCACCACTCATATAAGATTTTCTATAAAAAATTACTATAGAAGAAATTATTATAACACAAAAAAAAAAAAATATTGAAATTCAATCAATTATAAGAACTATTTCAATTCTTGAAGAATTTAATCTAATTAATTCAATCTCAATAAAAACTCTTAGATCTAAATAAATCAAATTAATTCTTGTGATAAATCTTATAATTCCAATAATGGATAAAAACAATATTCTTAAAATACTTAAATTTAATTTTTTATTTATAATTTAAAATTTATCTTATAAATATCTTTGACTCCACAAATCAATATTTTAATTAAACTATTTAAATTAAAATCAATTTAAAAATAAATCTGTCTTTAAAATTAAAATATTTAAAGGAACCCAATGCATAAATAAAATAAGGTATTCTCGTAAGTTAATCAATTTCAAGAAATAAATTCTTTTTAATACTATCCCATGTTGACTAAAAATAAAAACATAAATTCTATAACAAGCTCTAAAAAAAGATAAGAAAAATATAATTAAAATATTAACCTTCGATCATGAAATAATTCTAATAAATAACCTAATTTCACCTAATAAATTTAATGAAGGAGGGGCAGCCATATTAGACCTTAAAAATAAAAATCATCAAAAAGTTAAATTAGGAATTAAGTTAATAAGTCCTTTATTAACTATCATTCTTCGCCTTCCTAATCGGTCATACATAAATCCAATTAAAACAAATAAGCCAGAAGAACATAATCCATGACCAATTATTAAAACTAAACCCCCCATAAATCCTCAATAATTTAACGTTATAATCCCACCAATTACCAATCTCATATGAACTACAGAAGAATAAGCAATTAACAACTTTAAATCTATTAAGTGTAAACATATCAATCTAATTAAAACTCCCCCCATTAAAGAAATCACAAACCAAATAATATTAAATTTCAATGAAATTAACTCTACTAATTTAAATACCCGCAATATGCCATACCCCCCTAATTTCAACATAACTCCAGCTAAAATTATTGAACTAGCAATAGAACCTTCGACATGAGCCTTAGGAAGCCACAAATGCACTAAAAATATTGGCATTTTAATTAAAAAAGCAAAAATTAAACAAAAATATAAAATTAAATTATTAAAATTAAAAAAAAAAAAAAAATCTATTGAATAGGTATTATTATAAACGTAAAAAATTCTTATTAATAACGGCAATGACCCAAACATAGTATAAAATACTAAATAAATCCCTGCCTGCATCCGTTCTGGCTGATACCCTCATCCAATAATAATAAATAATACTGGTAAAACTCTTACCTCAAAAGTAATAAAAAAAAAAAACAAATCAGTTATAGAAAAAATTAAAATTAAAGATAACATCAATACAAATATGTTTAAAATATAAAATTTATAAAACATATTTGTAAAATAAATATTATAAGAAACTATTAATATTAACAAACAAACTCATAAACTTAAAAAAACTATATTAAATCTTAAAACATCTAACCCTAATATTTCTGTTAAACTACTAAATATAAAAATATTAATATTAGTCACTCCTAACATAAAAATTAAAATAATTAATAAATAAATTAATGACCAATAATTAAAAAAATATATAAAAAAAAAAAATCCTAAAAATTTTAACATCCTATTAAATTATAAATTTGAAAATAATCACTTCCAACTAATCGAATTAATGACACTAAAATAGATAAACCTAAAGTCCCTTCTGAAACTATAAAAATTATAAATAATAATAAAAAATATTCTTCATTAATTAAATTTAAAAAAATTAGACTAAACCTAATTAATAACACTATCATTAATATTTCTAATCTTAATAGTATATTTAATAAATGCTTACGATTTAAAATGAATATCACATTCCCTATTAAAAAAATTAAAATAAATATATATAAATATAAAATCATTAGTTTTTATAATTTAATTAAAATATTGATTTTGTAATTCAAAAATAAGTTTCACTTTAAAAACTTCAATTAAATAAATAAATTATATCTATAATTTCCAAAATTATTATTTTTTAAAAAACTATTAATTGAAATAATTAAATTTATCCTAATAAATCTTACTTTCTTAATTTCTTTAATTTTAATAATTATTAAAACTCCTTTAAATATAGGAATATTAATCTTATTTCAAACTTTAATTTTTAGAATAATTTTAAATATTAATTCAAATATTTATTGAATATCCTATATTTTATATTTAATTATATTAGGAGGAATCTTAATTCTATTTATTTACATATGTTCAATTACATCAAATGAAATTTTTAAATTTAATATTAATTTTATAATCCTTTCTTTCATTTTATATATTTATCTATTTATAATATCCTATTATAAAAATTTTTTCTGATTAAATTTTATAATTTCAAAACTAAATTTAAATTTTTTTATTAATAAAGAAATTATTATAAATGTATCCAAAATTTATAATAATTTTACTATAATAATTACTATCATTCTAATTATTTACTTACTAATTTCTTTACTAATAGTAGCTATATTTACAAATATAATATACGGCCCACTACGTGCTATTAAATAACTAATAATGAAAATTTTTAAAAAAAATGTACTATTAAAAATCTTTTCCTCTTCTCTGATAACATTACCTACACCATCAAACATCTCATTCTGATGAAATTTTGGATCTCTTTTAGGACTATGCTTAATTATTCAAATTTTTACAGGATTTTTTTTATCTATACACTATTGTCCTAATATTGATTTAGCATTCGAAAGAGTTGTTCACATTAACCGAAATGTAGAAAATGGGTGATTATACCGCTTAATTCACTCTAATGGAGCTTCTATATTTTTTATTTGCTTATACATACATATTGGACGAAATATTTATTATGAATCATATTATTTTATTCATACATGAAGAGTAGGAATTGTCATTTTCTTACTATGTATGGGATCCGCTTTCCTAGGATATGTTCTTCCTTGAGGACAAATGTCTTTTTGAGGTGCAACAGTAATTACAAATCTAGTATCTGCTATTCCTTATATTGGATCAGATTTAGTACAATGAATTTGAGGGGGATTTGCTATTAATAATGTAACTTTAAATCGATTTTTCTCCTTACATTTCATCCTTCCATTAACTTTAGTCATACTTGTAATAATTCATATTTTTTACCTTCATCAAACAGGATCAAATAACCCCTTAAACTTAAAAAAATCACTAGATAAAATTCCTTTTAATCCATATTTTACTTTAAAAGATTTTTTAGGAATAATAGTATTTTTTTTATTCTTTATATATATAACACTTAATAATCCTTTTCTACTGATAGATCCAGATAATTTCCAACTAGCTAACCCCCTCTCAACCCCACCTCATATTCAACCTGAATGATATTTTTTATTTGCATATACTATTTTACGTTCAATTCCAAGAAAATTAGGAGGAGTAATTGCTCTTCTAATATCAATTTTAATTCTTTTTATTATACCACTTTTAAGAAAAAAATATATCCAAAGAAATGCATTTTTTTATTTTAATAAAATCTGATTTTGAATATTCTTTGCTATTTTTTTAATTTTAACATGAATTGGATCTAAATCAATTGACTATCCATTTGTAAATATTGGACAAATCATAACTGTATTCTATTTTTCCTTTTACTTACTTCTTCCTTTATTTAATAAAACTTGAAATTTTTTAATCAAATAATTAATGAGCTTGCCTAAATAGCATTTGTTTTGAAAACTTAAGAAAGAATTATATATTCTATTAATTTAACTAATTAATTTTCAATTATAAATTTAAAATATTAACTAATAATATAAATCTCCCCAAAGAAACAGGCAAAAAAATTTTTCAAGTTAATCCTATTAATTTATCGTATCGATAACGAGGTAATGTCCCTCGCACTCAAATAAATACACTAGCAATAACTCTAATTTTTAAAAACATTAATACCCCAAAATATCTTCTTCCCCAAAAAAAAATGACATAAATTAAACTTATAAATAAAATTCTTGCATATTCAGATAAAAATAACAAAGCAAATATTCTTCCTCCATACTCTACATTAAACCCTGAAACTAACTCTCTCTCTCCTTCTGAAAAATCAAAAGGAGTCCGATTACACTCAGCTAATAATGAAACAAAAATTATTAATCCAATAGGAATTATAAAATAAAAAAAACTAATCCTTTGTTGATAAATAAAAATATTAATTAAATTAAAATTTATCACTAAAATAATCACTCTTAAAAATAAAAAAATCAAACTTACTTCATAAGAAATAGTTTGAACAATAGCTCGTACTCCCCCCAAAAAAGAGAAATTTGAATTTGAAGATCATCCAGATATCATAACTAAATATACACCAAATCTCAGTAAACACAGAAAAAATAAAAATCCTATCCCTAAAAAATTTAATCCTTCTAAATAAGGAAAAATTAATCAAATTATTAAAGACAAAAACAATCTAAAAATAGGAGAAATTAAATAGAAACTTATATTAGACTTAAAAGGAAAATAAAATTCTTTTGCAAATAACTTAATAGCATCTCTAAAAGGCTGAACAATACCAATCAATCCTAACTTATTCGGACCTTTACGAAATTGAATATAACCTAAAAACTTTCGTTCTAACAAAGTAAAAAAAGCTACAGCAACTAATACCCCAATCATTAAAATTAATATATTTAATAATAAAATTAAAACTTCTATCAATTGAATTATTATTTATATAAATAAATTTATATATTAATGAAACCTAAATTCATCACATTAATTCTGCCAAAATAATTTCATCTAATATCTACTTATTTTCTTTCAATAATATTCCTAAACTCATTATTTCTAAAAATCAATCCTTTCGTACTAAAAATTTACATTGTTAATTTAGATAGAAACCAACCTGGCTCACACCGGTTTGAACTCAGATCATGTAAGATTTTAATAGTCGAACAGACTAAAAACAAAAACAACTGCATTTCTATTTCATCTTAATCCAACATCGAGGTCGCAATCTTTAATTTTTATAAGATCTAAAAATTAAAATTACGCTGTTATCCCTTAGGTAATTTATTCTTTTAATCCAACAAATTAAATCCTTTATTCATCAATTTCTTTAATTAAAATTTTATTACAAATTAAAGTTAATTAAATTTAACAATCACCCCAATCAAATTAAATATTTATAAATTAAATTTAAAATTATATATTTAAAAATTTTTAATTAAAATCTAAAGGGTCTTCTCGTCTAAAATATAAATTTTTGATTTTTAACAAAAAAATCAAATTCTACTTAATTAATTTAAAAAAGCTTTAATTTCATTTAATCATTCATTCTAGTTTTTAATCAAAAAACAATTTATTATGCTACCTTTGTACAGTTAAATTTCTGCAGCCCTTCAATAAACATTATCAGTGGGCAGATTAGACTTATTATTTTTTACAAAAAGACATGTTTTTGTTAAACAGGTGAAATAAACTATTTAAATTTAATTTTTTTTTTGCCTAATTCTTAAAACTAATTTTTTTTTCCTTTTAAAATATTAATTTTATACTAATTTTAACATTAAATCTAATTAATTTAAATTTATAAATAATTTTAAATAAATTTTTAATTAAATATTTTAAAATAAATTAATTTTTAATAGATAATTTATTAAAAATTTCAAGTAAAATAAAAAATTTTAATTTTAAAATTCTATTAATTTAAATTTAATAAAATATAAAATTTTAATTATAAGCTTATCCCTATAAATATAAATATTTAATTTTTATATAATATAAATTTAAAAATCTTTTAAATCCAAAATTAAATTCAAAATTAAATTTTTTTCTTTAAAAATTAGAAATAAAAAAAATCGAATAACTTTTCATTACAAAAATTTCTTATTTAAAGTTTTTTCCACAATTAAAATTTAAAAATTTTATCTCTTAATTTTTTTCGAAAAAAATATTTTATAATATAATATAATTTTTAAACTCTGATACACAAGATAAAAAAATTTAATTTATCTTTTAAATATATTATTTTTTTAAATTTTTTCAAATTTCATTTACATTACTAATTAACTATAAATATTAATTTTTTTTCTATTTAAATACTAAAATTTTTTTTTAAAAATTTAATAATATTTTACTAATTATTTTAAAAAATCAAAAATTTTATTTTTTTAATTTTTTAAATTTATTTTCAAATTAAATTGATTTTCACAATTAAAATTTTATTGTAAATAAAATACTAAATTTTAGTTTTAATTTGTATAATTCTAGAAACATTTTCCAATATCTCTACTTTGTTACGACTTATCTTAATTAATTTTATAATATAATAAGAGCGACGGGCAATATGTACATATTTAAAAACTTTAATCATTAAAAATAAATGTTTTTAATTACAATTAAATCCAATTTAAATTTTTTTATTTCATAAAAAAAAATTATAATTATTAAATTATTATTGTAATTCATATTTTTCTTATTTATATAATTTGTATCATGATTTGATATAATTTTAAATTTAAAATTTTAAATATTAATAAATTTATAAAAAATATTTTTATAACAACGATATACAAAATTTTAAAAATAAGTTTAATAAATTGTGGATTATCAATTATTATACAAATTCCTCTAAAATGATTTAAATACCGTCAAATTCTTTAATTTTCAATAATTTTACTAATTAAATTTAATTTATTATTAATTTATATAATAGGGTATCTAATCCTAGTCTTAAAAAAATTTTTTAATTTTAAAATATTAACTTAAATAAATTAATTTTTATTATAAATTTTATTATTTTACTAATTAAATTTAATTTTTTAAATTTATTATTTGACATTTTAAATTATATTTAAAAATATTTATTTTTTATTAATTGTATAACCGCAATTGCTGGCACAATTTTAATTAATAATTATTAAAATATTACTTATTTTAAATTTATTTAATTTAAAATAAAAATTAATTATTAAAATTTTATAAATTAAATTAATTATTTAAATATTAAATTTTTTAAAACAAAAAAAACATACATATAATTTAAACTTATAAATAAATAAAAATTAGAAATAATTTAATTTGTTAATTAATTAATTTTTTTTTTTTTTTTTTATATATAAAATATTTATTAAATATAAAGATGTTAATAAGTTTGACTATTTATATAATTATTTTAAATCTATTCTTAGTTTAATATTAAATTTTGATATTTGTTTTTAGTTCAAAAATATGATATATTCTTATTGATTCTAAACGAGGGGATATTCTATTCAAATTATAGTTGCTTGGACTAACAGACTTTGAAGGCCCTTATTAAAGTTTA